GAACCAAAAAGATTTGTGCCAAAATAACAGATGCCAAGAAGAACAAAAGGCCTTGGACACGTAAGGGATCTTGAAGTACTATTTCTGCATCTCCCTGACCAAATCCGCCCACATTAGGATTACTCGTCAACGGTTGATCCAATTTGATAGATTCGCCTTCTGAAACAAGAAGTTCTGGCCCTGGAGGAATAATATCAACCACTTGACGTCCATCCGATGCATCCGCTATGGTTATTTCGTAACCCCCTTTTTCTTTTCGTATTATTTTACCTACTATACCTGCTGATGTAGCATTATAAACTGTATTGTTACTTTTGCTCCCGTCGGGATAAATCTGACCCCTTCCCCTGTTTCCGCCTACATATATAGGATATTTTAAGAAGTGAACCTCTTTCGTAGTAGCGGGGTCCGGGGAAAGGATAGGAAAGGTTATTTCACTATATTTCTGACCAGGAACGGGGCCTATCACAAGAATATTTTTTTTATTGGGGCGATAGCTCTGAAAAGACAGATTTCCTATCTTTTCTTTTATCTCGGGGGAAATCCGATCAGCAGGAGCTAATTCAAAACCCTCTGGTAAAATAAGAACAGCCCCTACATTCAAAGCACCCTTTTTACCATTAGCAAGAACTTGTTTTAGTTGCATATCATAAGGGATTCGAACAACTGCTTCAAATACAGTATCTGGAAGTACCGTTTGTGGAACTTCAATATCCACGGGCTTATTAGCTAAATGGCAATTGGCACATACAATACGACCAGTCGCTTCTCGCGGATTTTCATAACCCTGCTGTGCAAAAATGGGATATGCACTTGAAATGGATGGCCGAGTTATGATATATATCATGAGCGATACGGAAATGGATCGAGTAATTTGTTCCTTTATCCAAGAAAAAGTCTTTCTAGTTTGCATGGTCCAACCATTGAGCCCAAAAATGTCTACAATAAATTTGGTAGGTCGCTAACCTAGTTCCCTATCCGCAATTCTGCTATTTACTGGAATAATTTTACTGGAATAAATAATATTAATATATAGAATAAATCTTTGGGATGGGTAGAAAAATAAAGAGTAAGTATGATTTTACATGCTTTGCTTATGTACAATTACAAAGTAAGAAACGTTAGAATTGAATTGGATTAATATCAGTAGATTCTTTTTTAATCATTCATTGAATGATAAATCACTACAAGTGACGGAGAAACACGATTTAAATAACGAAAAATCCAAAATTTAAATAGAGTATCTAGAATGACTGGAAAAGTAGAAACAAGACCAGATATAATTTGATCATTATGAGCAAATCCAAAATCTTTGTAGACAAAGCCAATCATTAGTTCCCAACCATGGGGCGAATGGAATCCGATACATAAATCTGTTAATAAAAGAATCGAAAAAGCCTTTATTGTGTCACTTAAGTTATATAGGAATTCCTGAGCCCAAGAGTTAAGAATAACAAGTTCTTTATTACCCAAAATTGAATAACCACTTAGAATAACGAAACATATTATATTTGTCAAGAAGTGCAAAATCGTATGGATATGATCCTCATTGTGTATCTTGATTAATTGGAGCGTTTCTTTGTGGATTCCTATACGAAGGTTTTGTAGATGTGTCTCCGAGTATTCCTTGATCATTTCCTCCAAAAGAAAGATTTCCTCCAATTCTATGAATTTTTCTATAATATTTTTTTCTTGAATATCATTCAAAAAATTTTCAGATTGCCTAGTATTCCACCAATAAGTAACCCAAGATTCCAGACTTTTATTAAATGAGAGAGAAATCCACCAGGGCAAAAATACTATAGATGCAAGATATAAAAGAGGGTTGAATGCTTTCTTTTTTGACATTTTTTCATTTCGTCTATGAATTTTTAATGAACCGACCTCATTAGTTGACTCTACGCCATCCAATATTTCTCTCATGCATGAGTTCTATTACAAAGTATCGAACTTATGAATCTATTCACTGTTTTGTTTTTTATTTGTGATTTCGGAGTTAGTCTTTGAATGTAGAAAGAATACAGAAATAGATGAAGAATCCACTTCGAATTCAAAGAGTTAACAAAAAAATATTATATTGTTTCCAGATCTAGTAATTGGTCAAATTCGAAGCAAGTATCCCCCTTTTCGACGAATCAATGACTGCCTGAAAAAACCGATTTATTTAGGTAATGAATATTCTTTTCTATCATTATATCAAAATATCTTCTATTTTTAAAAATTTTCACTGACTACTCAGAGTCCGGAATAAAAAAATTTATGTATTTCGAACTGCTTTGATAGAAAATAGAAAGGATGAATCCATTTTTTCGATTTGTTAATTAATTTTTTTTGTTATTGAATTTAGTTGTGTAGATTTCCATACACATAAAAGACCACAAAAACGGTTTTGTTTTGTGGTTGTTACGTTACGTATACGTCTTCTTTGACTAGAATGAGCGTTATGAAGAAACTTCAGTTAAGTTATGGTATAGAAAAGTGGGATTCTTTAATTTTTCCTTCCTGCTGAGAAAGCATTCACTCTCTCAGCTCATTTCTCAAAATACTTCAATCGGTACACGCAAGAAATAGGCCAATTCGGCAGCTTTTTGTTCGATTTCCCGTGGAGTAACATTCTCATCAGTACGAGTCAAGGGAATGGCCCCCTGGCCTCTGATATCCATATAAAGGACACGGCGAGCATAAATACCCTCTTTAACTTCTATTCTGACGGACTGAATATCCTTTATAAGAAATCGGAGGAAGATGCGACGATTTTTTCCAGGGAATCCCCAACGAAAAATACACACCATTCCTTCTTTTCTATCGAATCGATCATAACCACCCCCTACATTCCACGAAATTGTGCACCACAAATAGGAGCTAATAAAGAGACCCGCGATCCCATAGAAAGACATCACAATCCCTTGTGGAAAAAAAAGGATTTGCTGAGACGGAAATAAAGATATCAAGTTTCTCCCAAGATAACTGGAAGTTCCAACCAATAAGAATCCTAATGAACCTAAAAAAAGGATAATGGCCCAGCAGAAATTACTTGTTTTTCGCGACCCCGTTATAGGTTGTATCCATATATGTTCTGATCGACAACTCATACTTGATCTGGTTTCGTTTTATTGGAATTGAGAGAATACCCTAGACTTTACTCTTTTTGTTTCCGAAGTAACTCTCATCAACTAGTACTAGTTTGATGTGAACCTTTAAGAGTAATTTATCAATATCAAATTGGTTAGATCTAAAATAAAAAAAAACATACCCTTCGTATGATCCCATCAATATACATATAGATGTACCGATTTTACAGTTCAGCCATCCGGCGATCCTGAGATTTTTTCAAATAGATAGAATTCCTTTACCCCCATATCATCTTTCTACAGGCCAAAGAGCCCCTGTTCGACGGAAGCGCCGCATGTTATGTTATACCTTCTTTTCTTACACTAAATAGGTATCTGCGTTATGATACAAGTCTTAGTTTTGAAAAAAAAATGGATCAGAGTTGGGCCCATCATATCTAAACAGTCTTATTTTTTTGAACATGAAGAAATAAAGAAGCCATTGCCATTGCCGGAAATACTAAGCCTACTAAAGGCACCAAAACAGAGGGAAAGTCGAAAGTTGTCATATAAAGGATACCTCAATTTACTATTTGTACCTGTTATAAATATTATTATTTATATTAATTAATTAATTTATATTATAAAGATAAAGATTAGTATAAATTTATATTAATATTATATCTAAGTGAGTATAGAAGTGAGTATAGAAGGTACAAAAGCATATATCATATCTATAGTTTCTATATTCTAGAATTCTATCTTTGGATTATATATACATACGTAAGACGTAGAACAAAAATTTTTTATTTTCCTAGAATTTAACGAAAATAAGAATTCACTATTTTTCTTGTTGATAGAGGCCTCTTAACTGAATTAGTAATCAAGAATATATATAAAAGGAGTTATCCACAACTTTTGATTTCTTTTTACAATTTATATCTTATGTCAACAAAGAAACCCGATTCATATTCGTTTTACTTTGATTCTGATAAACTAACTACTTGTTTGCTACAAATAAAAAAGGAACTTAATGCTCTATTGAATTTTGATTCAAAGGAAAGAAAGCGTGGAGCTGAAATAACTCACTCAGAACGCTTTTTAAAGGATTACGTGGTACGATTAGATCGAATAAGCCCTTCTGGAATAAATATTCAGCCGCCTGTGAACCTTCAGGTACTGTTTTATTCAATGTTTGTTCAATTACTCTTTTACCCGCAAATGCAATATAGGCATTGGGTTCGGCAATAATGATATCTCCCAACATACCAAAACTCGCAGTTACCCCCCCTGTAGTAGGAGATGTAAGAATTGGTACATAGAATAACTTTTTATTTGATTGATAATCATATAAAGCAGAAGATATTTTAGCCATTTGCATTAAACTCAAACTTCCCTCTTGCATACGCGCCCCCCCGGAAGCACATACTATAATAAGAGGGAGAAATTTGTTAGTAGCGTACTCAATCAAACGGGTTATTTTCTCCCCAACCACGGATCCCATACTACCCCCCATAAACTGAAAATCCATAACCCCAAGTGCTATGGGAATACCGTTTAATTGGCCTATACCTGTTTGAACGGCTTCAGTTAATCCTGTCTTTCGTTGATAAGAATCGATACGATCTTTATAAGGCTCCTCTTCCGAATGAAATTCAATGGGATCCAAAGAAACCATGTCTTCATCCATAGCATCCCAAGTATCCGGATCGATCGAAAGTTCGATTCTATCGGAACTACTCATTTTCAAATGATATCCACATTGTTCACAAAGATTCATTTTTGATTTTAAAATTTTCTTATAATTTAATCCATAACAATTTTCACATTGAACCCACAAATGTCTGTATTTTTGAGTTACATCCAGATCATTGGAACTTTCTATTATAGTGCTACCGTTCGTGCTGGTACTTATATCGGACCCCTTACTTTCACCACAAACGGAACGAG